TTCTGTCAATCAGATATTATCCAAAGCAAATCCTTTTCGAATAGATCCTTACTCTACTCTATTTAGTATCTCATCAAAGTTGAATTTTTTTCTAAGTTCATTAGAATAAGTTCTATTTTATCAAAAAATTTCCCTCTATTTTTTGTTTGTTCACTACTTTATATATGTATACATAATAAATATAAAAAAGGGGTTCGGATAAACCTGGAAAAAATAGAAACTAAAGATAGTAATCTTTTACTAACGGGATCAAAAACCGGTTTTCTTTGACACAAGAAAGGAATTTTCTGCATTTCTTTCTTGTGTCAAAGAAAAGACTAAGAAGAAGAAGGCGAATAATCCTTTGTTTTCTATTCTCCACTTACTTATCTTATGTTTAGTATCCAGTGAAATTTTAGATTTGATTTATTCGATTAGAATAGAAAACGATGGATCCATTCTATGACATTTCAATCTACCAAGAGTAACCTAGTGACACCGCTCGAATTTGGCTTAAAAAAAAAGAAGGGATAAAGTAAAATAATCTTCTTCACAATATACATACTATGACTAGTAATGTGGTACAAATAATTCCCGATATCGACATCTGGAATAGAAACAAGCAAAAAGCTTTTCATAATTTTGAATCATATATAATATAATTGAATTGTCAAAACAAAAATTTGATTCTTTTTACGAATTTCATATTGGAAATCCGCGAATCTAGAAATTCATTTCGGACAATTGAACCTTCTCAAACTGTTTCTTCTTAAGAACCAAAAATATTTGTGCCAAAATAACAGATGCCAAGAAGAACAAAAGGCCTTGGACACGGAATGGATCTTGAAGTACTATTTCCGCATCTCCTTGACCAAATCCACCCACATTAGGATTACTCGTTAATGGCTGATCAAGTTTGATAGATTCGCCTTCGGAAACAAGAAGTTCTGGCCCCGGTGGAATAATATCAACCACTTGACGTTCATCTGACGCATCCGATATGGTTATTTCGTACCCCCCTTTTTCTTTTCGTATGATTTTACTTACTACACCAGCCGCTGTAGCATTATAAACTGTATTGTTACTCTTGTTCCCATCGGGATAAATCTGACCCCTTCCTCTGTTCCCGCCTACATATATGGGATATTTTAAGAAGTGAACATTTTTATTAGTAGCGGGGTCCGGGGAAAGAATAGGAAAGGTGACTTCACTATATTTCTGACCAGAAACAGGACCTATCACAAGAATATTTTTTTTATTGGGGCGATAGCTCTGAAAAGACAGATTGCCTATCTTTTCTTTCATCTCGGGCGAAATACGATCGGGAGGCGCTAATTCAAACCCCTCAGGTAAAATAAGAACAGCCCCCACATTCAAACCTCCCCTTTTACCATTAGCAAGAACTTGTTTAACTTGCATATCATAAGGAATTCGAACAACTGCTTCAAATACAGTATCAGGAAGTACCGCTTGCGGAACCTCAATATCCACGGGCTTATTAGCTAAATGGCAATTGGCACATACAATACGCCCGGTCGCTTCTCGTGGATTTTCATAACCCTGCTGTGCAAAAATGGGATATGCATTTGAAATGGATGTCCGAGCTATGATATATATCATCAGCGATACGGAAATAGATCGAATAATTTCTTTCTTGATCCAAGAAAAGGTGTTTTTAGTTTGCATGGTCCAATCATTGATCCCGAAAATTTCTACAATAAAATTAGGTAGATCGCTTGTATAGTTCCCTATCCACAATTCTGCTATTTACTTTATTGAAATCATTTTACTGGAATATAAGGAGTAGTAGAAATCCCTGTAGGGTAGAAAGAGTAAGTACGTCTTAAAATGGAAATGCTTTGCTTATGTACCTTATGTTACAAAGTAACAAATATTATAGTTGGATCAGTCATTCATTGAATGATAAATCACTACAAGTGATGGAGATATACGATTTAAATAATGGAAGATCAAATATTTAAAAATTGTATCCAGAATGACTGGAAAAGTAGAAACAAGACCCGATATAATTTGATCGTTGTGAACAAATCCAAAATCTTTGTAGACATAGCCAATCATTAGTTCCCAACCATGGGGCGAATGGAATCCGATACATAAATCAGTTAATAAAAGAATAGAAAAAGCTTTTATTGTGTCACTTAAGTTATATAGGAATTCTTGAACCCAAGAGTTAAGAATAGCAAGTTCTTCATTACCCAGAATAGAATAACCACTTAAAATAATGAAAGAGGTTATATTTGTCGATAAGTGCAAAATCATATGGATATGATCCTCATTGTGCATCTTGATCAATTGGATCGTTTCTTTGTGGATTCCTATACGAAGTGTTTGTAGATGTGTTTCCGGGTATTCTTTTATCATTTCGTCCAAGAGTAAGAGTTCTTCCAATTCTATGAATTGTTCTAGAATACTCTTTTCTTGAATATCAGTCAAAAAAGTTTCGGATTGCCTAGTATTCCACCAATTAGTAATCCAAAATTCAAGACTTTTATTAAATGAGAGAGAGATCCACCAGGGCAAAAATACTATAGATGCAAGATATAGAAGAGGAAGAAATGCTTTCTTTTTTACCATTTTTTCATCTTTGAATTGTTAATGAACCCACCTCATTTGTTGAATCTATGTGATCTACTATTTCTATTAACCCTAAGTTCTATTACAAGGCATAGGATCTATGAATCGATTCCCTGTTTTTTATTTGTGATTCAGTAGTTAGTCCTTGAATTTAGAAAGAATACAGAAATAGAATAAGAGCCCGTTTCAAATGAAGAAATAAGAAAAAATCTTGTTTCCAGATACCTCAATTGAATTGATCAAATTCGAAGCCCTTTTCGATGAATGCTTGAAAGAAGCAATTCAAGCAAGTCAAATAATGAATATTATTCGGATTTTAAGCCAAAAGAACTCCCTTTGTCCTTTCTATCAAAAAAGAAAATCTTTCGAAAAAAAAAATGGCCGGCTACCCACAGTTATAGTCCAGGAAAAATGGAGAGAGATTTATTAAGAATATTGTGATCTACCGATCATAAATTCAAAACCTAATGGAATGATCAAAAATGAGTGTCAAAACAAGACAGAAAAGTTATCCTTATAAGAGATCCAAGCAATCCTTTGCCTTTGATCATTAAGAAAAACAAAAGAAAAGATAAAAAAAAAGAAAGGTCGATTGACAAAAGAAAGGAGAGAGAATTTACAAGATATGATCTATTTGTATCTAACCTATCAATTCATATTGAAAATAAAAAGAGAAATCCTTTATTCCGAAATGTTTTGATATACGAGATGAATCTATTATTATTATTTTATTTCGATTTGTTACTTTTACTTGTTTTTTACTAAATTGAGTTGAGTGGATTTCCATACGCATAAATTATTTTTTATGCATACAAAAAAAATTTCGTTTTATGGATGTTCCATATACGTATACTTTGGCTCGAATGAACGTTCTGAAAAAACTTTATTAAGCTATGCTATGCTGAAGAAAGAACAGAGAATTCTTGAATTTTTTCCCTACCGCCGGGAAAGAATTTCTTCTTCAGTTCAAGTTCATTTCAAAATACTTCAATCGGTACACGCAAGAAATAGGCCAATTCGGCGGCTTTTTGCTCAATTTCACGCGGAGTCAAATTCTCATCAGTACGCGTCAAGGGAACGGCCCCCTGTCCTTTGATTTCCATATAAAGGACACGACGAGCATAAATACCCTCTTTAACTTCGATTCGGATGGACTGAATATCTTTCATACGAAATCGTAGAAAGATGCGACGATTTTTTCCAGGAAATCCCCAACGAAAAATACATACTATTCCTTCTTTTCTATCGAATCGATCATAGCCACTACCTACATTCCACGAAATTGTGCACCACAAATAGGAACTAATAAAGAGACCTGCGATACCGTAGAAAGACATCACGATCCCTTGTGGAAAAAAAAGAATTTGTTGAGGCGGAACTAAAGATATCAAATTCTTACCGAGATAACTGGAAGATCCAACTAATACGAATCCTAGTGAACCTAAAAAAAGGATAAAGGCCCAGCAGAAATTACTTATTTTTCGAGACCCCACTATAAGTTCTATCCATATATGTTCTGATCGACAACTCATACTAGATCCAGTTGCATTTTATTGGAATTGAGAAAATAAATAGTCCAAATGAATTTGACTTTCGTTTTTTTTGTTTCCGAAGTAACTCTCATCAACTAGCGTCATTCGAATGTAACCCTTTAGGAGTAATTCATCTAATTGGTTAGATAAAATTGGTTAGGTCTAAAATAAGAATATCCCTTTTATATGATCTCCTATAGATATCCACATATAGATACATTGACTTTCCATTTCATACATCCACCTCGATTCCGATCTATTTGAAAATTGCTATAATTTATTTACCCATATATTTACGCATACATAAGAGCTATGTTCGAAGGAAACTGCCATATTCTACTAAATAGATATCTGTGTTATCTATATCTAAGTCTTGAAAAAAAATAGATAAGATTTGCACCTATCGAATCTAAAAAATCTTGTTTTTTTGAACATGAAGAGATAAAGAAGCCATTGCAATTGCCGGAAATACTAGGCCCACTAAAGGCACAAAGAAAGAGGGTAAGTTGTTAAAAATTATCATAGAATGGGTACCTCGATTTAATATTTGTACCTGTTATTGTTAGAAAGATATCTTAGAATAATTATAATTCGTATAGAATTATATTGAGTATATCTAAGTGAGTATATATATTAAATAATAAGTGCAAGGAATGGATAATTAAATAAATGAGACTTATTCTTCTTTATCTTTCTACATGAAATATAGAAATATACGTATGATAATCTATTCTATTCTTGTCTTCCAATTCGAATTCAATCCAACAACAGGATTCTTAGTAAAAATAGGGACTCTCGGAAGATATAGTAGAAAGAAAAGATACTCTATATCTAGATTTTCTATATTTGAATTATATATACTATACATACAAAGCAAGAAGGAAAGATGACCTTCGGTTTATTTTATTTGCCTTGCCCAATTTGAATTTTGAAGAAGGAACCATTTTTTTTTATCTTGTTGATAGAGGTTTCCTAATTAATAATCAGGAATATCGGTATAAAAAAAAGAATTATCCGCACGATTCTTTCTACAATTTACAATTCAATATTATGATGATTATGTCACCAAAGAAAAAAGAAATTCTTCCTTAGAATTTTTACTTTGATTCCGATAAACTACCTAATTGTTCGCTACAAATACAATACAAAAATGTAACTAAATAAAATAAAAATAATTTGACTTAAGGCTCCACTTAACTTAATAAGTGAATTTTAATTCAAAGGAAAAAAAGCGTGAAGCTTAAATAACTCACTCAGAACACCCTTTAAAGGATTACGTGGTACGATTGGATCGAATAAGCCCTTATGGAATAAATATTCAGCCGCTTGTGAACCTTCAGGTACTATCTTATTCAATGTTTGTTCAATTACTCTTTTACCTGCGAATGCAATGTAAGCATTAGGTTCGGCAATAATAATATCCCCCAACATCCCAAAACTAGCCGTTACCCCACCAGTAGTAGGAGATGTAAGGATTGATACATAGAATAACTTTTTATGGGATTGATAATCATATAAAGCAGCAGATATTTTAGCCATTTGCATCAAGCTCAAGCTTCCTTCTTGCATACGTGCTCCTCCGGAAGCACACACTAGAATCAGAGGTAAAAATTTATTGGTAGCATACTCGATCAAACGGGTGATTTTCTCGCCTACTACGGATCCCATACTACCCCCCATAAACTGAAAATCCATAACTCCAATTGCTATGGGAATACCGTTTAGTCGACCTGTGCCTGTTTGAACAGCATCGGTTAATCCTGTCTTTCTTTGATAAGAATCAATACGATCTTTATAAGGTTCCTCCTCCGAATGAAATTCAATAGGATCCAGAGAAACCATGTCTTCATCCATAGGATCCCAAGTACCTGGATCAATCGAAAGTTCGATTCGATCTGAACTACTCATTTTCAAATGATATCCACATTGGTCACAAATATTGATTTTGGATTTCAAAAGTTTCTTATAATTTAATCCATAACAATTTTCGCATTGAACCCACAAATGCCTATATTTTTGAGTCAAATCGAAATCAGTAGAATTTTCTCTTCGAGTGAAATCAATACCATTCCTGCTAGTTCTTATACTGGAGCTCCCCCTTTCATTACTATTTCTACTTTTACCATAAATGTAACTATAAATGTAACTGGCACTGGAATTGTCACTACTACTTAAAATGGAACTCTCAATACAGATTTGAGAACCAAGATAAGAGTTAATGCAACTAGTAATGTGATTATTCCAACTGTATTTAGTATCATACATGGAACGATCACAGGGCGGATCGTCATTCTTAGATCCATTCTTCAGATAAGCATAAGTCCGATAACTAAAAAAAGAACTTTCTCGTTCACTCAGTAAAGAAGGATCATTGTCAATCTCAAAAATTTGATTAATAATATCAAAATATATGGAATAAATATTCCTATTACTATCTCTAACTAAAAAGGCGTCATCAGAGATAAAATTACGAACGTCCCTGATGCCCACTAAATGATTAGCATTACTGTAACTAGAACTTTCACTCCAACTATGAATCTTTTTATCCGTATCGTTTAGAACCGGATCTTTACTTACACTGGTTTTTTCAATAGGATTACCAAACCTATCAATTGATTTACTTAGCCCACACCTGTATTCTAATTTTCCTTTATACAACATCGAATTGAACCACCATTTTTCCATAGAACTTTCTTGTCCCTATTTATGTGAAAATACAATAGATGAATAGTCATTCGATGAAAAATTATTTGAATATTTCATTTTCTATCGGAATAAGCATAGAGATCCAATCACTAGATCATTAACTAATAAAATAAGGAATGAGTATTGAAAAAAAGGATTTTCTTTTGTTTTGTGAGAACCCGGAGTATTACTTCACTATAACTATAGTTATATATGATGGAACTCTTTTTTATTATAGAATATTCTAAATATTTTTTTTTATTCGAAATTGAAATAGCAATTTCCTTCCTTCATCTTGTGTCAAATTCGCATCGAAAGAAATATTTGTTCTCTTTTATCAATAACTTTTTTCGTAAAATCTCGTCTATTCCAACACGGAACGAAAAGGACAATATACAGGATGGGTAGAAGAGGTTGTGATACTTGACTCCATTCATGATCCGAAACTAAGGGATTAAAAGAATACACCAATCCTAAAGATCCATAAGATTAATTGTGGATCGAACACAACAAACAAGAGCAAACAATAGAAGCATTTGAATTGTTTATTTCGTTATGTTTTTTTTTTATCTTGTATTTTTATCTTGTATATCTAGATAAATATATCTATATATGAGATAGATAGAATAAATAGAATCTTTGTATTCGGCTCAATCCTTTTAGTAAAAGATTGGGCCGAGTTTCGTTGCAATTCAATTAAGAGAACGAA